AAATGGATATTAACTAAATTAGATTTTTCATAAATCTATCCCTTTTGGGGGTTAACCAGAAGAAGTTAATTACATAAGTTTCAACCTCTAATTTTGATCAAAAATCACAGTTTTATCTTTTCTCCCACCTTTAGAAGAATGAAGCATGAGTATCCCCCCATATTGCTAGATTTTTCTGAAAGGTAACTATCTCGGTTTCATATATGAAATTTCTATAGAATCTTTGAAAAAGACTTTCCTCCATAAGAAAAAAAAAACTTACTATCTTTGGGATCTGATGCTACACCGCTGCTCAATACCTTATACCTTAGTGGATCGACTCTATTACATAAGTTGATTCCTAACTTTTTTCCATATCATGACATAAGTAAGCAGTTCTTAACTGTATCGACCCAATAGCTCGCTAATTGATCTTTACGGTGCTTTCTCTATCAATTCGATCTTTTATCCATAGAATATAGTGTATAGGCCATACCCATTTCTTCCTATTTTAGTTCTCATGAAGTCTCTTTCCTTACTACAGCTGATAAAAATCGTTTCTTTGGACGATGCATATGTAGAAAGCCTATTTTATTTTCTAGTAGTTATACTAGCCAATTTGATCTTTTTTTCTTCTTTCTATAGTGGAGATAGTCGCACGTAATGACAGATCACGGCCATATTATTAAAAGCTTGCGGTAAGAATGGGTTTCGCTCTAGTGCCCTGAAATAATATTCCAAAGCCCTCGTATGTTCACCGTTGCTTGTGTGTATAAGTCCTATATTATAGAGTATATAACTTCGATCATAGGGATCAATTTCTGGTCGCGTAGCTTCATAATAATTCTGTAAAGCTTCCGCATAATTTCCTTCGGATTGAGCTGACATCCGTTACGGTCGTTCATTCTATTCAAAGAATCTCCGCTCCAGAACCGTACGTGAGATTTTCATCTCATACGGCTCCTCCCTTCTGTGCATAGTACTAAATAGAATCCAAATTGAACTATTCTTATTTTATTATGAACTGGCAGGGGCTGATATTTTTACAAGAAATCTATAGCCAGCCTTCCCGCAGGAAGTTTTTTTTCTTAACTTAACACCAATCATTATTAGTGCTATATAGAAATGGTAACTCCAACAATTTCTTTGTCCTCAACGCCTACTATTTCCAGGAATTAGTCACTTCAACGATCTTTGATGGTTATATGGGTATCCAAAGTACAAGCGAGATGGGTGTTTGTTGTCCTAACCATTCTTGTTATTCCCAATATCAATAAGGAAAGGGGTAATTTTAAACAAAGTTTTCGTGTTGTTGATTCCTAGGTGTAGCACTTCTTCCCCTATGTCACCTATCGGTACTAGTGGAGTAGGATTGCCCCGCAATACAGAACCTATAGGTATAACCTTTCGCTCAATACTAAAATCGACAATTGAAGCATCTGAGGCTGCATCAATCGAGGATACACGACAGAAGGAATTGTTCTATTTCCAAACTTCACCTTCACCAAGCGTAGGTTTATTTCAAAAATGAGTTTCTTTCTATCTCGAGCTACGTCCCTTTCTCATAAGACTTAGGGCTAAAAAAAGAAAAAAGAATCAAATCGCACCATCTCTGTAATAGGTAAATGCTTTTTTTTCTCCTGAAGTTGTCGGAATTATTCGTAATAAGATATTGGCTACAATTGAGGAGGTCTTATCAATAAAATTTCCATTTATCCGAGATCTAGACATAATTAGTAATTCATTCCCTAATTCTTCTCATTACCCCTCGGGAAAATAATCCCACAAACAAAGGAATTTTGCAATACGAAATAACATAAAAACAAACTAATTCTAAAAAAAAAAAAAAGATATGAGCCTTCCACCCTTTTTTTGAATATTTAATTTATTAGAAATAAGTATACCAATGCACGGAATTATTACTATTTTATCTAAGTTGAATAACCAAGGACTCTTTTTGACTATGGATTCTGATAATTTGAGAAGTTTTTCATTTGGTTATGATACAAAGAGAAAAAAAAAAAAGAATGGAATAATCATTCCATGATAAAAATAAAATAGAGCGGAGAAACTATAACTATTCGTTTTGTTTGCATAACATGTATACAACATACAATACAGTGGGAATAGAAAAATCCATGGGGCGATTTATCGATTTGTAATAGATCTATGGGTTAGCTAATATGGGTTAGCTAATGAGAGAAATTCTTGTTGAGAAATATGAAGTTTGAAAAGAATTTTTGATTCTTATGGACTCATTGATTGGTCGTACCTGTACTGCAATAAAATAATATGAATGACTCACTATTCACTTGGTTTCTGGTCAATAATAAGATTATGTAGGAAAGATGGCCGAGTGGTTCAAGGCGTAGCATTGGAACTGCTATGTAGGCTTTTGTTTACCGAGGGTTCGAATCCCTCTCTTTCCGTTTCTGGTAATTCACCAATGTTACTGACCACAACGTATTAAATCAAATAAGAATCGATACAGTTATTTTAACTGTAAAGTAAAAAAGTAAAG